ATCTACGATTGTACCCATAATGATCGGACATACGATTGCTATCCATAATGGAAAGGAACATTTACCTATATATATAAATAATGATATGATCGGCCACAAATTAGGAGAATTTGCACCTACTTTTAATTTTCGAGAACATACAAAAAACGATAATATATCTCGTCGTTAAGAAGAGTGAAAATATAGAGATGTTTATAATTGATTAGTAGGAGGAGAATTTTATGGTCATAAAGGAGAACAAAACAGAAGTATACGCTTTAGGTCAACATATCTCTATGTCTGTTCACAAAGCGAGAAGGGTCATTGACCAAATTCGTGGACATTCTTACGAAGAAACACTTATGATATTAGAACTCATGCCTTATCGAGCATGTTATCCCATTTTTAAAGTAGTTTATTCGGCAGCAGCAAATGCTAGTTCCCTTCTTGGTTCTAACGAAACGGATTTAGTCATTAGTAAAGCTGAAGTCAACGAGGGTACTACTATGAAGCGACTAAAACTTCGAGCGCGAGGACGTAGTTATCGGATAAAAAAACCGACCTGCCATATAATGATTGTAATGAAAGATATCTCCATAAGTGAATATGAAGAGACATTCTGGTTCAAGCCAGAGAAATTTTTTGAAACAGACTCTATGCAAGAGTTAAAAAAAACGAAAGGAAAAAATAAGTATAGAACTAGAGAAGAGCACGATATGTATAATAATGGGAGAGCATGGGACAAAAAATAAATCCGCTTGGTTTCAGACTCGGTACAACCCAAAGTCATTATTCCCTTTGGTTTGCACAACCAAAAAAGTATTCAGAAAATTTACAAGAAGATGCAAAAATAAGAGATTATATCAAGAATTATATACAAAAAAAGATGAAAATATACTCCGTCGTCGAAGGAATTTTACGTATAGAGATTCAAAAACAAATTGATGTAATCAAAATTAAAATCTATACAGCATCCCAAAAATTATTTAACGAAAAGCGACCGCGAGAAATCAAAGAATTACAGAGAAATTTACAAAAAGAATTTTTTTATGTGAACCGAAAATTTAACCTTGCTATCATAAGAATTGCAAAGCCTTATAGAAATCCTACTATTCTTGCAGAATTTATCGTCTACCAATTAAAGAAGAGGGTTTCATTTCGAAAAGCAATGAAAAAAGCAATTGAATTAACTGAACAAGAAAATACAACAGGAATTCGAGTACAAATTGCAGGACGTATTGACGGAAAAGAAATTGCGCGTGTTGAATGGATCCGAGAAGGTAGAATTCCCCTACAAACCATTCAAGCGAAAATCGATTATTGTTCCTATCCAGTTCGAACTATTTCGGGGATATTAGGCATTAAAATTTGGATATTTATTGATGGAGAATAAGAAACTTTGACTGGACCTTCCCTTCTAGTTGCTAATACTGAAAAACGCGAAAGCCATTTCTTCTTTTTCTGTTCAATCCAAAACCAAAAAAATTTTTGAATTCGTAATTCTTCATAATTATCTCGGGTTTAATAAAAATTCAATTGAATGCTTGATATAATTGCTATGCTTAGTGTGTGACTCGTTGGTTTTTTCGGGTTAGTAAAAAAAAGCCACTGATAGTCGAAACTAATAACTCTAGAAAAATACCCAATTCATCACTTCGCATTATCTGGATCCAAAGAACCGGTCAAGATATGACAGATCAGTCATATCCTTGTAGCAACTGAAACCTTTTTGCCTAAATAAAAACAAAAAATCAGATTCTAAGTTGTGAATCAAAATAGAGAAAATAAAATAAGGGTGGGGATAAATGGAAGGATGAGAGAAAGAAAGAAAACGACGATTGATGCTATCTAATTCCAATATGGAATATGTAAGGTCTATGAGCCGTCTCATAAAAAGGGCAATGTAAGAAAGCATTAATACAGATTCATCCATACTAAAATGAATCCGCCCAGAGAACAAAAAAATCAAGAGCTTCGAGTCAATAAAGACTGAGAAGATTGACTCGCGCACAACTTTCATTGAGCTCCATTGCAGAATTCAGACCTAAACATTAAGTAAGAAGCGATGAGAACGACGGAACCTGTGGATCTCAAAAATTCGATTGAACACGAATTCTAATGATTCATTGATCTGGATGGCGGAACGGACCCGAGACCAATTCATCTATTCGAAAAAGTTAGAAATTATGGCTACAACCGAAATCGAAATTGAATTGAAAGAGTCAACATTCGCCCGCGAAACCTTTCTTTTCTTGGATTACTAAATTTGGGTCAATTAAAGATGCTAAGGCGGTTAAATTCAAGGAGAAAACAAAAGAAAGATTCATTTTAAGATTCTCAAAACCAATAAAATTATATATATCTATATTTCATAGAAATAGTTCTTTTAGGTCTTTCACTATACGATAGAAAGAAGATACAAATTACTACCAGATTTGAGATCGATTCGCTGAACTCCATACTTCGATATATTACTTATACTTATGAAATCGATGGATATCGTATGAACTACAAGTCTATCTTAATTCAAATTCTATTCTATCTAAATTTTCTTAAAATTCCCCATTTTTGAATCTTTTTATTCGCGAGGAGCCGGATGAGAAGAAACTCTCACGTCCGATTCTGGAGTAGAGATGGAATTCAAACCCAACCATCAACTATAACCCCAAAAGAACCAGATTCCGTAAACAACATAGAGGAAGAATGAAGGGAATTTCTTATCGAAGTAATTATATTTGTTTCGGTAAATATGCTCTTCAGGCACTTGAACCCGCTTGGATCACATCTAGACAAATAGAAGCAGGTCGACGGGCAATGACACGAAATGCACGTCGCGGTGGAAAGATATGGGTCCGTATATTTCCAGACAAACCGGTTACAGTCAGAACCACAGAAACACGTATGGGTTCGGGTAAAGGATCGCCTGAATATTGGGTAGCTGTTGTTAAACCAGGTCGAATACTTTATGAAATCGGTGGCGTAACAGAAAATATCGCTAGAAGGGCTATTTCAATAACAGCGTCCAAAATGCCTATACGAACTCAATTCATTCTTTCGGGATAAAATTTGGAAATGTAAAAAAAAAGGGCAAAACCAAAAAAAATCGCTTTTGGGGATACAAACGAATCGCAGGTGCAGGTTTGGTTTTTTGGACAAACAATATTTCTTTTTTTCTTCGCCCTTTACTTTGCCTAAAAAAAATAATCAAAAAAATAATATGATTCAACCTCAGACCTATTTGAATGTAGCGGATAACAGCGGGGCTCGCAAATTGATGTGTATTCGAATCATAGGAGCTAGCAATCGTCGATATGCTCATATTGGTGACGTTATTGTTGCTGTGATCAAAGAAGCAGTTCCGCAAATGTCGCTAGAAAGATCAGAAGTGGTCAGAGCTGTAATTGTACGTACTTGTAAAGAACTCAAATGCGACGACGGTATGATAATACGATATGATGACAATGCCGCAGTTGTCATTGATCAAGAAGGCAATCCAAAAGGCACTCGAGTTTTTGGTGCGATTGCAGAGGAATTGAGACAGTTCAATTTTACCAAAATACTTTCATTAGCTCCCGAAGTATTATAAAACGAGACCCTAATCTAGTTCCATGATAATATCATTCCAGAAAGAATATAGTTATGTTTAGGGTAGTTAGTTGAAAGAAATCAATTAAGATTCAGTTAGTAGATTGTGTCTCACGCATATACCTTGAAAAATGCATAGTCATAACCAAAGAAAAAACAAGAAAAACATGTTGATTATATCAAAATTGGGAGGGACCAATACTTTAATTCATTATGGCTAAGGATACTATTGCTGACATACTAACCTCGATACGAAATGCTGAGATGAATACAAAAAGAGTGGTTCGAATAGCATTTACGAATCTCAGCGAAAGTCTTGTTAAAATACTTTTACGCGAGGGTTTTATCGAAAACGTGAGAAAACATCGAGAAAACAACAAATCTTTTTTGGTTTTAACCCTACGCTATAGAAGGAATCGGGACGGGCCTTATAGAAATCGAAAAGTTTTAAATTTAAAACGCATCAGTCGACCCGGTCTACGAATCTATTCTAACTATCAACGAATTCCTAGAATTTTAGGCGGAATGGGGGTTGTAATTCTTTCTACTTCTCGAGGTCTAATGACAGACCGAGAAGCTCGATTAGAAAGAATAGGTGGAGAATGTTTGTGTTATATATGGTAATACTTCTAATATCCAAATGAAATTCGCAACTTTCTATTTGTGCCAAAGAAAGGGGACAGGTTGTCTAATATCGTATCTCATCTACGACCTCATCTTTGAAAACGACATCTATGGTTTTAGATCGTCCAGAATAAAGAAGTTGATCCCGAATAAAAGAGGTTTTCGTTTAACTGAAAACCAGAAATCGATTCCGGAAAGTTTAAATAAAGAATCCGTTCTCAACAACATCTTTGGGGTTCATTTAGATAATAATGATCTAATTCTCGGTTATATTTCGGGAAAGCTACCACTTAGGTTTATTATAATACAACGAGTCTTCAATTCGTCGAATTTTTGATTTTGCGAAAAATAAGAATCAAAAAGTTCGGTATTTTTTTCAACTTCAACATTTTTAACATTCATTCAATATGATTCGAAATACAAAATTTCAAGAAACTTATTTTCTTCCAAGACGTAGATTCAGAATTTAGGTGAAAAGTCAGCAAATATGAAAATAAGAGCCTCTGTTCGTAAAATTTGTGAAAAATGTCGATTAATACGCCGTCAGGGCCGAATTCGAGTAATTTGTTCCAACCCAAGGCATAAACAAAGACAAGGATAATCAACCTCGGGAAAGGCCCGATATTCAAAAATGGATAGATCCATAGATCTCTGACTCATATTTATGAGATGCTAAAATATGGCAAAAGCGAAACTGAAATTGATTTCACGTAGGCCCCGACGTCGACGTAAGAGTAGGCGTAGAATACCAAAAGGGGTTATTCATGTTCAAGCAGGTTTTAATAATACCATTGTGACTATTACAGATGTAC